TGGTAAATTAAAGTTGGAACTGGCGCAATTCGCAGAATTAGAAGCTTTTGCACAATTTGCTTCTGATCTCGATAAAGCGACTCAGAATCAATTGGCAAGAGGTCAACGATTACGTGAATTGCTTAAACAATCCCAAGCAGCTCCTCTCACAGTGGACGAACAGATAATGACTATTTATACCGGAACAAATGGCTATCTTGATTCGTTAGAAATAGGGCAGGTACGGAAATTTCTGGTTGAGTTACGTGCTTATGTAAAAACCAATAAACCTCAGTTCCAAGAAATCATTTCTTCTACCAAGACATTTACCGAGGAGGCGCAAGTCCTTTTGAAAGAAGCTATTCAGGAACAAATTGAGCGTTTTATACTTCAGGAACAAGCATAAAAAAATGGATCGCTACTATTACTATCTTTCGATCTTAATTTTAATTTATTCAATTTAAAACAGGTTAAAACAGGAATTCCATGGGCTCTAATTTCAATTATTCAAAAGAATTTGTTTGATATCAAACAAAGAAAAGAAAAATATGGAAAGAATTTGCGTCCAATAGGATTTGAACCTATACCAAAGGTTTAGAAGACCTCTGTCCTATCCATTAGACAATGGACGCCTTTCATTCCTATTTTTCGTATTTGGTCCTTTTCAATCTTTTGGTTGACAAAAAAAGAATCAGATTGTATATGAGAGATCAATTTTGCAATTCTATATTTAATGATGTACTCCTACTAATATAAGATCTATAGAGTATAGAATATATAAGCATTTCAAATAAAAAACTATAAAGCGGGTAGCGGGAATCGAACCCGCATCGTTAGCTTGGAAGGCTAGGGGTTATAGTCGACGCCGAATCAGCGTTTTGAACGTCTCTAATTCAAAACCGAACATGAAACTTTAGTTTCATTCGGCTCCTTTATGGATGTGAACAAAATTCTAAATAAATTCTACCCATAACATCTATGTCAGTTTTTTGTCTGAATACAGACAAAACAAACCACTTTCTAGATGATCCCTCTAGAAGAGAGTCATTCTAACAATCGTTCTAGTTACTTCGTTCTTTATTTTTATTTGAAAAGATCCTGAGGAAAGGTATTTTGCTTCTACCGAGCTAACAATAGGTTGATGTCCCTAGTAAACCAAAGTCATCATTTAATAGCTATTTTGATTCACTTTCTTCTCTACAAATAAAAAATGGAAGATTTAGTTACGATTAGAAACCTCCGTTGTATCTTCATCCATGGACCTTTTTACTTATTAAATTCGAAGTATTAATTCAATTCAAAATTATGTTTCGCTATTTCATAATCCAATTTCTCACTTTATAAGTGACTGTTGGATAGAAATCACGATAATGTGTATTTTTTCTTTTCTCGAATATGCGATTGAGAGGGAAAGGATTTAATCCTTTTAGTTTCTATGTTAATTGTTAATTTTAGGAAATAAAGTTTTTGATCGGAATAGGAATCAAACCGAAAGTAAAGACCCTTTAACTAGTAAAGGGTTAGAAAAACGAATCACACTTTTACCACTAAACTATACCCGCTACAGTGTGATTATTGTATACAATCGGACCTTTTGTCGAACGGGGAAATTGACCAGAATAATAATAATAGTAAATTAATAAAGTTAGTATCCTCTCAAAAGAATACAAATTAGAGTGTTGACCCTTTTGAGTTTTCGTCTATGGAACTTTCATCCCTTCCCTTTTTATTCTTGCTTGAAGATTTCGTATTCCGTTTTCAAATTTTATAGAATACTAACTTGTTTTCCAATCAGATAAATAAGAATGATTTATCTAGAATCTATTTAAAATTGGTTTTCTTTGAACAAAAAAAGGCCCGGTTAGGGGCTGAACAGGCCGGGCCCGTGGTAATAAAATAAGAAAGACGGGTCTTTTGAACAAGATCAAAAAAGGAGAAGTCTTTTTTATTTTACTTTTTAATATTGTTTTGTTGGCACTTTACAGCCCCTTTTTTATTTAACGAAATAAAATTGCTGCTAAAAAGTGTACATATCTATATAATATCTATATAATAGAGAAAGAAATACTCCTTACTTTAGAGAAAGAAATACTCCTTACTTTTATGTGTAATTTAGCAACGTCTTCAATTGGGAGAGATGGCTGAGTGGACTAAAGCGACGGATTGCTAATCCGTTGTACGAGTTATTCGTACCGAGGGTTCGAATCCCTCTCTTTCCTCTTTCGTTGATAACTTTATTTTTTTTCGAATTGTCCAAATACTTTTTGTTCTTAGTTAAACATAAAAAAAATACTCAAAAAATCTATAAAGAAACATACCCTTTTATTCTTCACGTCCAGGATTACGTCCGGGATCATTAGATAGGAATCCAAAGATGAAGAGAGAAATAAAAAATATCACTACTGTGTAAACGAAGAGTTTGAGAGTAAGCATTCTAAAATCTCCAAGATAATTTTTTTTTCAAAAAAAAAATAGAATAGGTCCTACAGTTTTCTACCACATATCTTCTGTGAATACGAATAACAAAATTCTAAATAGAAAAATATTTTCAGAAATTCATTTTGAATATTTTGAATAAGAGTTTTCCATTAACCAAAATAAAAATATCTTTTATAATAGAATATAATAGAATAAGAATAAAAAATAAGAATAATACGGAGCTTTCACTCGAAAAGGGTTCAAAAATGAAAAAATAAACCGGGGGGTCGGGTTTATTCCAACTAACCAACAAGTTGAGTTGAGGGGTTCGTACTCTAAAACATATATGATCCTATCAATTGTTATAATTTTTTATCAACTAAAGTAAAGCAGTACTTTTATAGGCGATTTTCAAATTAAATATCTTATCGAAAACTTACAGCAGCTTGCCAAACAAAAGCTAAGAGAAAAAATAGCACAGGTATGACGGGCATAACATCTACGATTGGATTCAAAAAAGCATAGGCTTCGGGCAATTTTCCGAACAAAAAGTTACTTGAATATGAAAAAAAGGCATAATGACAGATCCCTATCAAACTACAAATATTAAGCATAGCAGACGTTTTGTTCTGTGAGATAATTCCATTTTGATTGAGTTATTTATATTCTATAAATATAGGGAAAAGGTAAAATGAAAGGAGACAAAGAGTCCCGCTTTTCTTTTGAATCCGCCCAATCAAAAGTCCTTCAATTCTCAAAAGAGAATCGAAGAAATCATACTTTTCATACAATATCTTAATTGAATTCTATCTAATGATCAATAAATTAAGTTACATTCTATATTTACACGTATTAAAATCTTACTAACAATTTAATCTACTCTATAACTATTTATCTTGGAGTTGACAAAAAATAAATATTAATATTATTGATTATTCGTGTCGAATAGAAATCTAAATGGGGCGTGGCCAAGTGGTAAGGCAACGGGTTTTGGTCCCGCTATTCGGAGGTTCGAATCCTTCCGTCCCAGAGCATATTCTTTATCCCCTTTATTACTATTTGAAGTGTTGGAGTTCCTCTCTATTTTTTGATCCCGCAGACGGGGTATTTTACTTCTTTTTAACTTTTATGGTTTAGGCTTTTTAGCCTACCAAAAAAAGGAGCAACTTAATCGAGACTCGTTTGACTTTATCCCTAGCCAGACCATACGAATCGACCTTTTGGTTTCTGTCCAAGTATTCCGGAGGAACAGGTAGGAGTTAATCATTAAACGAAGGTATTAAACTACCTTCGTCTGCTCAAATCTCATTAACAAAAATTTAACTAATAAAGGGTATATATGGAATTATGGAATTCGATATCAAAGACCTAAGCAATGTATTTTTTTTTCAAATCAGATAAAAATGAAAAGTATTTTTATTCATTAAATGAATAAATTTTGGATATTTTATGGATATTTGAAATCATTTCTTAGAAGTTAAATGGAATCTTTTAGACTTTAAGATAGAGAATTGCTAAAGCTTCTTCAGAAAAGAAAGCTATATATCTATATATAGAAGATAGAATATCGATATGGTAGAAAAACAAAAGGTATAAATTCGATGTCTATGCATTAATTGAACCAATGACTCTTCATGATTCCCTAATTGAATCAATTCTATACTGGTTCCAAATTAGAAGAATGTTATGGTAAAACTTCGTTTGAAACAATGTGGTAGAAAGCAACGTGCGACTTGAAGGACACGATCCGCTGTGGATTTCTTCTTCTATCCACCATCTTCTATTTCTATAGAAACCGAGGTGCTCTTGTCTCGACATCCGTTGGGATAGTAAATAGTCCATGATCATGATGGAACTCGAGTAGAAAGTCTTAATTTATTTCTCGGAACAAGAATCTAGGGTTAATGCAAATCAATAAATTGGAATAACTTCATAAATTGTAAATATATATAAATTGACGGGATCCCAATCGAGCAAATTTCCAATTCAAAAGTAATATTTGTTAGAATGAATTAAACCTTTTTAATCAAAAGTGTATAATGAGTTGGCCGTAGGATTTTTTGATTTTGATAGAAGGAAATCAAAAAAAAGTATGTTGCTACCATTTTTGAAAGGATTCAAAAGCACCGAAGTAATGTCTAAACCTAATGATTTAAAACAAAGAGAAAGGATCCCAGAACAAGGAAACGCCCTTTGATTTTAATTATCTCAATAACTAATAACTGGGTCAGACTTATGAATCAAAATCAATTTGATTCGAAACAAAAAAAAAAAAGAAAAAGGGTGTAAAGACCACTCAATAAAAGAAATTGTCTAATCATTTTCCTTTAGGGCTATTTGAGAGTTATCTAACTTGAGTTATGAGTACGACTGGTTACAGCTGGTTTCTTTTTCATTTTCAGCAATGAAGAAGAAAAACGACTTCAATCCTAGTCTAATTGATTTAATGATGTTATGGACTCTTTGTTTATTTATTAGAATTGTATACTTTCTATAAGTCTAATTCTATAGAGAGACATAGATAAAACTTCGAATAAAATTCTTTGTTCGCGAGCCGTACGACGAGAAAACTTCCTATATATACGTTTCTAGGGGGGGTATTC